AGTTTAGTGATCATGGCTGGCTCACCTGATCTATCAGCGGAGTGGTAAGCCTCCTTGGGATAATCATCAATTTCTCTTCCTATCAAAATTCTATTAGGAAGGCGCCCTTTTAAAAGAGCCAGCGTGTCTTTCAATCTATTGGCAATTACCTTAGTCATTCTCTTATACAGTGCAGTCCCCATAGCAATGGGCCTCGGTCTAGTGAGGTTTTGCTTCTTTGGGAATCATAGCCAGGAAGAAGGATTGAATTGCACCTGGTTTGCTCCTGTTCGACTTCAATTACCATATGGAGATGGAGGTCGTCCTTAATTATGTTCCAGCACTGCACTATCTGTAGAAGAGAAGTTGAAGTTCAGTTGGAATCCATCTGGTCCAGTAGCTTTGGACTATGAACAGCGATTACTGGTCGAATTACCGGATTTCATAATTTTGTTTGTGCCCCGGGGACTCTTTCCAATATTTGATGGACTGCTGCTATATGCCTGTTGGCTCGAGAAGATGGATAAGTGTGAGAACAATTTCATAACTTCTGTCCTTATCTCCTCATGCTGAACCAGAACCTGGCCTGTTGGGCATTTCAATTGATGAAAGTGTGGATTCTGCGTTTCTTAATGGATGCGTGGAAAAAAGAAAAACTCACCTTTTAACCACAACTGTCGAGATTGTAGGCGCAGCGACTCACTTGCCTGAGCTTCCAATCTGGCTTTCTATACATACAATAGTCCACTATGTGTTCTGCATGTGGTTCTCTCTCAATTGCTTGTTCCAATATTCCTTTCCCATTCACGTGTTTCCTGCTTGTTTTGTAATGCCATTTCCTTCGCCCCGCGGAGCCTTTAGTCGTTGTTGAATTGCTACTGCTACTAGTACTAGTCTTCGGTTAAAGCAGTAGGCAGGAGCTTTCAAATTCCTGGGAGTTTCATTCCGACGTTTCCTCAATCAATTGTATACATTCTGCATTCAGAAGCCATTGTTGATCCATCCTCAAAGGTATAGGGCCCCAGTCAAGCCTCAAAGGTATAGGGCTTATCCTCGGTTGTCATTAATATAGGTCTATGATCAGACAGCGTAGGAATGGATTCAAGTAAGATAGATTCGTTCTCCATGAATCCTTCCCGGTCCTTTCCCAGATTCTACTCCCTGTTGTCGATTAGACCAGGTAAAAGCGAAATTCTGTAATTCCAGTTAGATTATACTGAGCAGTTCTCTGAATGTAGACATGAGACGATCAGCAGATCTTCGACCGCCCTTTGAGTCTGTGGTGAGTCTGATCTATCTGGTTATAATCCCCTCTGAGAGGTTGTATAAACATTCCATATCCTTCAACATTTCCAGTTCCTGTGCCCCCTCCATTCATTCCTTTTTGAAACGTGCCAATGGTGGTCCATATAGATTGGAGATATCAATCAATGAGCCAGAGTTTTTTGGTATGCCCAATTTTATCCAGTAAGGAGTCGTTAGTTTAGTACTGTCGAGGCGAGGCCTTCATTCTCTTCTTCCGAATCAGGCCGACACATAGTGTTGGAATGGCGATCAACACCACTGAAAGCGACTCCAGTAGGTATCCTGGGCTTAGTTGGCTGCCCAGTCGAATTTCCTGCAATAATAGTCAATCTGATGTTGTTATACTATCCTGAGAATTTGATTCAGTTTCTCTCTATTCCCTAAGCCTATAATGTTCCAGGAGAAGTTTCTTCATAAGATAACCGGTTCATCCTGACCCGGGTCTTTTTTGTCTCTTTGGTAACGTAGGGGGCAATTTCGATGTATCAGTCGGAATCACTAGCCATTTCGACCGATCCTCTTCCTCCTCATTTCTGGTTGGGAATGAGTTTTCACTTACTCACTTTCTGATTGCGAGTTTCTCAGTTCCGAGTGGACTCGCTTACCTTTGTCAATCATTTTGTCTTCCTTATTGTAGAACCTGTTGCAGTGGTAGATCTTCTTGTAACATTTCACTTTGGTCATTCTGAATTGTATCATTGAGAGAGTGGATTTCAACCTCCCTCTGGTTCGTATGTTGCTGGTTTGTTGCTGTCCGACCACCGCGTTGATAGGTCTGTGTCACCTCCCTAGGTTGGCTTCCCCTCTGTGTCAACGGAACATCTAAATCCCCTTATATTCTCTGTGGGATTCTGTTCCAGTTGTTGAGACTCAACAATCGTTGTTTCTTCCATGGCTACAGTCTGATCAGGTTCACTTCCGTCTGATTGGAATTTAGTTGGATGGGTTGGTTCTGTTTAGGACAGCATCTCTCGGCCGTATTCATGACAACGGTTTGCACATTCTTCGGTAGCTGTTCATAGTCCAAAGCCTGTGTGTGCTGCATCATTGAACCCTTTTCTCCAACTAGGAGTTGTCAAATCGATTGGGAGCCTCCTGTATGTCGAGTTCTACACAGATACGTGCACAAGATAGGTTTGCCCATGTAGCTGTCGCTTCAGATATCTTGAGGAAACGGTTTCCTATGAGCCGGTTGCCAGAAGTTCTAAGGTAGAAATGGTAATTTCACCCGGGAAGTATGTGGGTCTTTCTTGTCTGGGATCAAAGCAAAAATCCCATAGCTGTATAGTGGGGCCCGCGTTCCCCATGAACAACCCCTGTCTAAAATCTTGTCCAGAACGGTCCTCATTCAAAGACTATATCCTACCCATGTTCAAAGGCTGGACTATCGTCGTGTAGGACCACGCGCGGGACATAGATAAAGCAACCAACCCTTCATCATATCAGGCCTTTCTTTAGTTATCAACTGTTCCCGCCCCGCGATCAAACTGCAGATCATATTGAGCGCTGCTAATATGCGTTGACGTACGTCTGGCTAACCCGGGTCTTCTATAGACGTGATTTAGATAGATCAAAATGAAAGTCAGTAAGTAAGTAAGTAAGGAAAGGAAGGAACACATTCCTTTCTACTCAGTAGACTCTTTAGTAGATTTCCCCGGCTCCTTGCTAGGCTTCACTTCTCTCTTCATAGAAACAGGCGGAAGAAGCTGAAATCTCTCCATCTTCATCAAAACAGTCAGTCGATGAAGCAACAAAACAGTGGGAGATGTTTCTATGGCTAGGGGTGGAGGTGCGGATTATAGCTAGCCCTCACTTTTCTTTCTGCCTTTCTTATAGATAGAGAGAGAAGGTAAACGACGCCCCGCCGATCGTTCAGTCGGAAGACCTCTTTCTTAATTACTGGATTGGAGCCATCACTGGTTGAGCACCGCCTCATTCTCAAAGAAGGTGTCAAGCCGGTCAAGCAGAAGCTGCGCAAACTTCCTCCTGACATACAGCAGAAAGTCAAGGACGAAGTCACAAAACTCTCACCAAGCTATAAGAAACTTGCCTTGCTTGCTAGTTAAGGTACGAACTAGTGCTGGTAAGTGACTCCGTAAGGTCTAGCGCGAGACTAGCTAAGTCTTGGCCACTGCTAGCTATCGCTAGCGCTTGCTAGCGTTGTCAATAGCTTGGATTGCAATAGCTAGCCTAGCACTAAACAAGTCTATTGCTATTGCTTGGCTAGCTATTGCTAGCGCTTGGTCAAAATCTAGCTAGCTATAGCGTTGTCTATTGCTAGCTAAGCCTTGGTCTCAGGGAAGTGACGGAAGTTCAGTAAGGGGGGGAGCTGCTTACTAAGCGAGCCTTAAGCTGAAGGGGAGGCGGGTCTCAAGCAAGAGGCTTCTTGCTGGCAGCACGTATTCAGTAATCCACCCAGCTAAGCTAATCAATGCATAAGGTAGTGTGAGGCCCCTGCCCCATAACAGTAGTGCAGGTGCATGCACACCGAAACATTGAGGAGCCCCGCCAGCAAGCGGGTCAATGTAGTGGAAGGGACGAGGGGGCTAGGGCTCTGGGCGTAAGAACATCCCAACGCAACCCTGCCCTTTGAGTCGTCCACACGCGACGATCTGATAGAAGAAAAGAGAAAGAAGATTCTCATCTTAGGGGGAAAGCACATACATAATCAACCGGCATGTTACTGGGAGCGAGGTCCCGGCTCCTACCCCGCCCGCGAGGGGAAATGGAAGAAGCTTGATTAGCTCTAACACAAGAGTGTCGGCCCCAATAGAGACAGGGACAGGAGCGGCCACCGGCCTTAGGTGTCCTATCGTAATGACAGAGGTCAAAGCGACGGGCTGGGCTGGCCACTATGAATCCTTTCCTATTCTCCGTGTCCCTGCGGAGAAGCTTGTGAGATTTCTGGCCCGCCTTTTGGCAGTGATGTAAAGTACCATTGGATGGGCGGGCTACTCTTTTGGCAGCTGAGGAGAATCAATACAGGGAGCGCAATTGAATGGATCTTCCTGCTGTTATTCGTTAATCCCTCTGGTGAATTAACAACATAGGCGATAGTCGTAGGATTCTTCTTTCTATCACGAGGTCGATCCGGTGACAAGATACGGGCGGGGAATTGGAAATAAGGAGTCTTTTCAAGTGACAAAAGTGCTTCAGCCGAAGAGCGGGGATCATTCTCATACAAAAAGTCGGTCTTCTCAAAGGCAGTCTTTAGCAGCCAGGGGGTCAGCTTATCGATCGGTGAGTGTGTACATGAGTCGTACTGTGAAGCGAAGGCGCCCTTTGTGGATGGATTCATCAGTGACTCTTACTCGGTCTAGCACTTCTATTTAGAAACGAGCCTCAATAAACTCTCGATTGCTCCGCTGAAAGGCCGGGTGGCGGGCCCATTCCCTTCCCTCCGTTCGTATTTGATCGAGTGTTCTATGACTCCCACCTCCTTACGATGCGATGCCTGGAGCACGGGCATGCTTACGCCAGAGTGCGTGTCGTGGGTGGTTGACTTTTTGTACTTCTCAATCATTGCCGAAAGACTAATAAGCCACTGACTGATGGAGATTCCAATAGGCCAGTCGGTACAGGCACAAACGCATTCCACCCGGTCCGCGTACTATCGTACGTATGACGGGAGAGGAAGCATATGGACGAGTTATTCCCGCTTGAAGCCGAACATAGTGGCGGAACGCCGCGGCGAGAATTTGCAGATAAAACAGAGTCTCTGAAGCGATGCGGGGGCTAGCGAACGCTGCTTCTTCCCCTTCCTCACCCGGGTGGTGAGCTAGGAGGGAAGGAACATTCCATGCATGGAATGATAGAACAGAACGGCCGCCAGCTACTTGGGTTAGGCGGCTCAGTGATACAGGGAAGGGCGAACGAAGTGGTGGCTCAGGGAGCCAAATACATGAATGAAGCTATACTGTAGAGCTATCACTGCTTTACTGCTTCACTGCTATAGTTCAGCTGTTACTGCCTCTCGTGACAGAGATCTTTGAGTGGAACCGAGGCCGCTGGAAGTTGTTAGCTAATCAACTTGCTTGCAAAGCGGCGTGAAAGCGCGAAGCCCCTTGCACACGTTTCTTAGCCGGCCGGTAACTAAACGGCTAGCATGGCTTTCTAACCGGCCTTTTCTTCTTTTATTATAACCCCTTAGCGCTCCGCCCCTATTTAGTAAGCGGTAAGAAAGGCTTTCTCTTTCGGCCGGTCAGAAAGCGCTTAGAATCTTCTCTTAGTATGCCTTAGGTTAGGTAAGCTTAGTTCACTCGGCTCTTTCTTAGCGCTCCGCCCGGCCGAGTGTAAGAGAAAGAAAGCGGCTAAGGGGAGTTATAGAAATGAGCTAAAACAAGAGGCTTCGCTCTCTTAGTAGGCCCGAAGGGCAGTTGTGGGCAGCAACCCTTAGGAAAGGAGCACGACCGATCATCCGAAGGGAGCTGCTGGCAAAGGGGGGACCGGCCCCGATCGAGCAGCCACTACGGGCAGTTGTCCATCCCTACCACATGATTCTACCCGACCGGGATACGAGGCGCCACCGGCGAACGAGCTTCTTTATCGGACAGCTACGGCAATCAATTAATATGCTGGGGAGGAAGGAATGGATTGGAATGGGAAGATTCCAGTCAGTATCAATCTATTGCGCCCAATGAATCTGACCATTATGTATGGGCTATGACCGAAATTTGAGTATAATCTCCTCCCCAGTCCATTAAATCCATTTTTTCATTCCACTAGAACCCCTCCAATCAATCCAAACAAAGGATTGGATTGCTTCCATTCAATCCGTGCGTTCTCCGGGTTCAATGAGTAAGACATAGTTGTGTGTGATAGTGATCTCTAGAAGTTGGGTAATCTCTTTAAGAAATGTTATTCGGGATCACTAAACTCTTTGTATAGGATGAACAGAAGGGCAGTGGGCTACAATGGAGGAGTGAAGAGGGGAGTTTCATATTGGATTGGAAGTCAGAATGGAATGCCCGGTGAAGGTGGTTAGAACATATCTTGTCCGGCTACGGGCAAGGAGAGGGATTTGAAGGCTAGGGGCGGAAGCCACTCGACTTCTCGTCGCGTCTTCCGGACAGAAAATTAGGATATGAAAACGAAGGCTAGATTTTCTTTTGTCCCTCCCCCGGCCAATCATACCATCTAGTGAGTAGTCGTCCAATTCCGGCCGGTATTTGCTCCGTTTCTCCGGCAAAGACAACTACAATATATTAGCCGGGCTGGGCATGACGGCTATGATTTTCTGCCAACCTGGAATACAAATGCTGTTATGTCGGCTTAAAGCCAATCGAATCTTTGATCCGGCCGGCTTTAAGGAACGGTTTCCTTATTCAATATACGCTCTCTTATTCTTACAGATTACAGGAGACTCTTCCCTTCCCTTCTTTAGCCAGAACTTCTACATCTTTATTAATAGATGAAACGTCGCATTCAATCTATCCAGTCGAGATTGGGTTGGTGTATATATAACATAGAAAGTGAGGGGTCAGGAGAGAGGAGTACGCCCGGTTCACCAGGTTCTACCACTGCAGGGCCCAATCATACTCAAAATCAGAGTATGATCCTGGCTCAGAACGAACGCTAGCTATATGCTTAACACATGAAAGTCGAACGTTGTTTTCGGGCCACTATCCTTTTGAAGCGGATAGTTCACAGTGCTCATTCTCTTTCTTTTAGGAAAGAATTAAAAAAAAATGGAATTATTGGAGGTCTTGCTTACTTTCCTTTCCCAAACTGGGGAAGTGCTTCCTAAAATGCTGCAAAACCCTCCTGCGAATCCCCTTGAGATGGAAAGATTTCCTCTTCCGTCAACCACCTCCTCGCCGGCGCCCTCGATATCAAGCAGGGGTGTCTCCTGGATTGATGAGTATTTTGGTCCGGAGGTCTCTTCATCGGCCCCAGATGACCAGGGTCCGCGGCAGCAGGAGGCTGTAGTTCAGCCAACCGAAGCCTCCCCCTCGTCTTCTACCGGCGTCGGGCCCACGCCGGAACAACTAAGATCAGAGCTTGACGCTTTTCTGTCTTCCTTTTCAAAAAAAAGACCGAGGTCTTCTTTTATTAGTAGTACGGAAGAGGAGCTTGGGATCGCCCATGCATCTAAAGAAAAGCTGGCGAAAATCGCCCAGATGATCGGTCGACTTACCGACGGCCCAAACCGACCAAATTCGGGGCAAAATGCCAAAGCACTTCTGACCATGGAAGTGGCAGAATGGTCAAAGGCAAACGAGGGGGGGGGCCACTGAGAAGGAAGAGGGTGAACAGGCGTATACTTTCGTTTTTTGAAGACTTCTGAATCCTTCCTTCTTTTTCCGGTATGCCGCTCCGCAAGCAAGGAGTGCCACGCACGAGCGGAGCGAAAACAAAGCAAGGGGAATTCCTATATTATATGGTGACGCATGCGAAATCCTTGGATTGCGTATTGAATATACATCCATGTCTTTCTTGTTCCACTAGCTAGGAAATCCATCTCACATGTCTGTTTCGTTATTACAACCTTCTTTCTTTATGTCAAAGACCAGAAGCTACGCGCAAATTCTCATTGGATCTCGGTTGTTCTTAACAGCGATGGCTATTCATTCAAGTCTTCGGGTAGCACCACCAGATCTTCAACAAGGTGGAAATTCTCGTATTCCGTATGTACATGTTCCTGCGGCTCGGATGAGTATACTTGTTTATATCGCAACGGCTATCAACAGTTCTTTGTTCCCATTAACAAAACATCCCCTTTTTCTTCGCTCTTCCGGAACCGGTACAGAAATGGGTGCTTTTTCTACGTTGTTTACCTTAGTGACTGGGGGGTTTCGGGGAAGACCTATGTGGGGCACCTTTCGGGTGTGGGATGCTCGTTTAACCTCAGTATTCATCTCGTTCCTTATTTACCTGGGTGCACTGCGTTTTCAAAAGCTTCCTGTCGAACCGGCTCCTATTTCAATCCGTGCTGGACCGATCGATATACCAATAATCAAGTCTCCAGTCAACTGGTGGAATACATCGCATCAACCTGGGAGCATTAGCCGATCTGGTACATCAATACATGTTCCTATGCCCATTCCAATCTTGTCCAACTTTGCTAACTCCCCCTTCTCAACCCGTATCTTGTTCGTTCTGGAAACACGTCTTCCTATTCCATCTTTTCCCGAATCTCCCTTAACGGAAGAAATAGAAGCTCGAGAAGGAATACCAAAAAAACCTAGTTCACTCACTGATAAAGCATCCATTGCTTTATGGTTAAAGCGCCCAACTCAACATTGGCAAATTCGTAGGTTCAATTCCTGCTGGATGCACTTTCCACGTAAAGTTCAATCGCTGCTCGCTACACATGACTCGTCTCTCGTTACGTTATGCACTTCACTCGCTCTCGTTTCCTTTCCTTCACTCGCAAAGCCCCTACTACATAATGAATTCCATTTGCCTGGCGCCTCAGCATTCTAATCTCAGGGGGTTGTTACCCGTCGAGCAACGTCGAGTTGCTCGATATGGGTTCTGCCGGGTAAGCTCGATATCTAGTCAATCATGCGGGAAGCTATTGCACTCACCAACCATATGAGGCGGCTCCATAGCACGAGAGAATTCAGCCAGTGTACTTTCAGCCTTTCTTTCGCCCCAGTAGTGAGCGCTGCTAGATCTGAATCAACTGAATATGGGACTGGATATGCTCCTGCTCCCGGCAGATATGCTGGGCGAGATAGTGACAAAGGGGAAACTCGATCAGATACAACCACTGCTACCTGTGCAGGTTCTGAATATGGATATGATTGATCTCCCACCTCGGCAGGAACTTGCCTCTGCAACTTGCATCTATGCTACTTTTGGGTATGAACCCCCCGGATCTAGGCGAGGTGATGGCGGGGAACTCCAACAGGTTTTGGCTTTATACCTCGCCCGGACAATCACGCGACGAAGCCATCTTAACCTTAACGCGCGCTGCCCGACACACACAAAGAATTGCGATTTACTGAACGCAGGCGCTTACAACTCAAAGATTCTTTCTTTTGAGTCTTTTCCGGCACACTCGTTGAGTTCGCTCGAAGTCGTCGCGAGCTCTACGTTTGAAGCTTCAACACAGTCACTCCTTAGTAGCTCGTTGCTACAACTTCTTAAGGGCTCGTTCCGTGCTTACTCACTTCAATCGCTCTCGTTCAGTAGCGGTTCTTCATTCTTTAGATAGCAGCGTGAGAGCTCTGAAATTCCTCCATTCAGGTCCGTCAGTTCCAGTCGAATCGCGAGCAAAGCTCGACACTGCTAGCGAAGCTCTACGACAGAGCAGTGTGCTCATTTCCATTATAGAGCCAATCACACTGCTCTCTCTCTTTCCGGCCGGTATGTAGAATCGTCGGAGCGAGCAGAGCAACGGAGCGAAGTGGGCTGTGTGAATTTTGACTCATATCTGTTAGTAAGGAGCTGAAAACAAGTCCTTCGGAGGGCCCCTCATTCTCAATGCAAGCTAGCTCGTCACTTGTGTTTAGTGAGGAGGCTACCTAACATACAGGTGAATATAGCCCTGGTTGTTCTTTCTTCCTTGGGCAGGCCATCAGTGAGTGATAGAACACAGGGAAAGTAGTATAAGGACGAGGCTGACTCTGCCATCTCTTTCTGTCCGCTTCAAGAGGTGCTTAAATGGTCATTCTCCGGGTGAAGGGATGGACTGGGGTAGGTAGGGATTGAAGTTGCTTTCGTAGCGCTTGCTTCTATCTATGTATAGTGCTCCCCATATCTGAAATCAATAACGTCGACGTGGATTCATGTCACTCCCTCTGGTGGGGTCCTCCCAAAATCCCGCTATAGGATAAACAGACAGATAGGGGGTTCTTTGATTCAGAAGCGAGTGCCTTATACTTACTTATTGCTATTTCTATTTCTATTTAGAATGGGCTCCGAGAGAATCGATTCTGTTTTCTATATAGAATAGCGGCGGAGCGCCGTGATAGATAGGGGCAGTACTTGCTTGCTTGGCTATTTTTGGTTCCTAACCGCTTGCCATGCATTGCTTTGCTTGCTCCGTGTTTTTGGTTCTCCGGGGCAGGGCTCTTCTGCTGTTTTTGACTTGTGTTTTGGGGTTAGTACCTCACTCACAGGCTCTGGGTTCCTTGCGGCGCAGCCTCATGCTTGCGCTTGCTTGAATGCCAGTACGTTACGTTACTAGAATAGGCGGTTGGCTGCTGCGCTACAGATCTCACCGGAAGGGTCTTTTCCTTTGCTTGCGGAAGTGACCCTGCTTGCTATTCTATCACCCCTCGCCCGGCGCAGCCTCCTTCACCAGGATCAATAGCCCAGCTACACTACCACTACCCGTGAGATAGAAGTAGGGCACTTCACTCACCTCAGAGTGAGGTGAGGTGAGAAAAGTAGTGTAGTGTAGTCCGCACTACCTATCTGTAATCAGATCAGCTTAGAGTTGTTTGCTGACACATGCTACTATCACTCTGGTTGCTGCTTTCACTCGGATTCTCCTCGGGCGGATCAAGGCATATTGGCTTGGCTTGCGAAAGAACTTCTAGTTGCTGGATGGTTGGTTGACAGGTGTCTGGCTAGCAAAGAACCCGGCACATTACAGTACAGTAGCGCCCTAGGCTATTTGATATAGTATAGCCGCGGAGACTACTTGCGTCGTCTGGCGTGAGGGTAAAGGTTAGGTACGGCCTAGCTGCTTTATTGAGAGATTTCGCATTGAGAATTCTTTCGACGAATTCGCTGCTTTCAGTGGTTGAAGTGCCGGTCGGCATTGCCTAAGTAACGTCCGGCTCTGTTTGCGCGCTTCTCTCCATCCGTTGAGTCGGTGGAAGGCTACTTGACCTAGCCTTCAGAGAAGAATCAAGTCAGAGAAGCCGGCGCAGCAAGCCGATCCGACATACGTTCAAACGCATGCACCTTTCGACTACTTCTCTCTCGGGGCGCGCCATCCAAACTCGCTGTGATGAACGCGGATAGAACAAATCTATCTCGGCGTAGTGAGGCAGCCCAGGTGCCTGCCGTCTTTCTTTCGTCGATTGATGGAAAATCTCAAACCCATTTCTGAGACACCGTAAGAAAGACAAAGCTGCCTCGCGGGAGAGAGAGACCTGACGCATAGCCGGCGCAAAAGATCCAATCCTACAGTGCAGTTCTTAGAGAAGTGAATTCCAAAACACCACAGCTGACGCAAGCGGGCCAGTTCCTCACTTCCATGCATGCGATAGCTTGTCCCAACCAAAACTCGCCGCTTCTATCAATCAATGCACCACACTAATATGCTTGCTTGGACAGACACACTAATATGCTTGCCCCTAAGTCACTAGAGCCCTGTAGGTCCAACACTCCTATATAGAGCTAGGTTTCAACACCATTCACAGGTAAGGCCCCACATGCAGCATTCTCGACGGCGGCTATCCCGAGCTAGCCATCCATATAAGTCAGCCTCCCTTACCCCACAACCCTCACCTGTGACCCTCACTGAAATTCAATTCAATGAAAGGCGCACCCCCCTGTTGCTTATAGTCGTAAGCCTGAGCCAGCTCAGTGAAGACTTAAAGAGAATACCCTCCAGCCAGACCACAGAAACATACAGAACACCAAATGAGCGCTCAACCAACCGATGATGAGTGAGTTGCCTTGCCTCCTCCATGTTACGCCATACACCTTCCTATGTGTCCTATGCTGCTTCCACCGAGGTCAAAACCCTCGAATCCAACAGTCCAATGGCACAAACTTCCACAGAGAGAGGGGCATAAAAGACTTTGTTCAATCGATCCAAAAGAACGCTGCCGGTCCAGTTGAATACGAACATCAACCGAACATGATTGATTTGTTTCTAATCTAAATAGATAGAACAAAATAGAAATAGAAAGAGACCCCCTTATCTACAAACTGACGGACTCGTTAGGGCCTTATATACCACTAAGGACTCTGACGGGCCCCTTAATAAAGAAGGGGGGCCCTAGAACTCTCACTCAGTCTTTGGACTCACGGAACAACAAATTCAATCTAGGGAAAAACCGTTCTCGAAGAAGCGTGACCATCCAGTTGAATCTCGTTACCCTCCCGTGTGGTTATGGGGGCGGGCCTACTTTCCACTTTGTTACTATGGAGCAGGGCGGCAAGCAAGTGAATTTGATCCCGCCCTCCATCAGCCGGTGTGTGTGGGCTTCGCTCCTTATAGCTCTACACCGCCGCCGGCCACTTTCGCTCCTCTACCGTATCCATTGATTCATTCTTTGGAAGTTAGGCACGTGACTCGATAGCGCAGGCACAAGACCTTTGAATGCAAACACAGAATAGCGAGACCGCATATCAGGAGATTCATTCCCTTCTGTAGGTAGTAGGTCTTTCCAGCCGGATTCATCAATGCAATGGAACTCCAGAACGTCGAAGAACTGGCGGAAATAGAGATTCCAATCAGAATCTTTCAGAAGCTGGCATCGCTAGTTGACTCCTCCTCGTCGACAGCCAGCAGTGTCGTTGAATTCGATTCGTCAACTAACGCCGCTACCTTGGCGCAACTAACTACGCGAATTCCTAAATCAAATCACCACAGGAATCACCACGCGGGAGCCGCCTAGTTTCTATCACACTCACACACATGTTTGGAACTTTCCGTTGACAGATAACGCCCACTTCATTATCGAAAAGTGGATCGAAACTCTGACCCCCATATAGATCTATAGATAGCTGCACTATTCCTTCTTTTCTTCGGGCTTCTCTCTATTGGGCTTGTTTCTCCCGTCGAACTGAACACTGAACTCTTCAAATGAATAATTAATGAGGCGACAGGTTGGTTGTTGAGTTTAGTTGGTTGATAGAAGGTGAGTGCCTATGCCAGCCCCGCCTCACGACGAGCCATGCCCAAGCCGCTTCTCTTATTGATATAGAAGGTGAATGAACAAAGACCTCTATCGACTGAAATTGGAATCGCTGCATACATCGATCGACTGGCTCAGGCTAGGCAATTGAGGAAGGACAGCGGCGGGTTGTTGTTTTAGTGGTCCCAGAAGAGACCAAACGGGAGCCCTGGGACTAGCGGGACATCAAGCCAGCCAGCCAAAATGCAGGCGAGGGTCTTTCTATTTCTTAAGAAAGAACTACTAGATAGAACAACGCCGCGCCGCTAGCGTTGCCGTCCTTATATGATATATTATATCACCATCATTTCGTATTGATAAATGAAAGCATTGAAAGAGGACATGGAATTTCACTTTCATAGATCAAGAACAGTGCAGTGATGTGATAGTAGTAGGGGCACTCACTCGCGCGTGTTTTTGAACAGAACTTCGATAGGCGAGAGGTGTAAGCACCGCGAGGTGTGAAGCGATCTCGTACTAAACGAAACGTCGAACGTCGACTTGAAGCGAGCATGTCTTCGTCAAGCACCTAAGAGCCGGGCCGGCTTCTCTGCTTTCTGCCGCTTAGCGGCTCTTTTCCTTTCTTTCATTCGGGTTAGATACAGATAGATCTCTCTGCTGCGTGAGCAACCCGACTGTGCGTTACATGTGCTCTCGTGGCTCAATCTTTCTGCACAGCACAGCCTTCATTGTCCTTCTTCGATTATCAGGCACCACGCCTTCTTTCATAAATTATGCGCCGGAGATTTTAATGAAATAGAAATAAATAAATAATGACGATTCAAAGACTTGAGAAGACTTGGGACCAGCTGGTCCGTATTTTGGTTCGTCTCATTAATGGAGTGAAAAAGCCTCCACAATTTTGATTTGGATTCTTTGAAATTCGAGGTGGAATTGGCGAAGTGTTCAACTACTTGAGGGTTATTTGCCGTTTGCTCTTCCTCGTTATTCTTTTGAAGGGGGCAGGCGGTAGTAGCTTTTTGCGATACGCAGGAAACAGCCCCGGTCGGCCCTGCCCCAATGGAGCTTCGGAGTCTGCCGGCAGCGCAGTTCCGAAATGGATCCTGCGGTTTGTTTCAGACCCTCTCACGGTTCTCCCATGGAAAGATCTCCGGAGTGGATCGCCCAATTGGACCTGCCGGCGGTGCCTTCGGGCCACGGGCGACGCCCCCCGGCTGAGAGCACTTCATCATCGGAGGGGCCTACTGGTACTACTACCAAGACTACCAATCCGAAGCTGGTCCCACTGTAGTTGTAGTTGAGACGCCCAATTGACAGAGGGGGGCCCACCCTGGAAAGGCCATTCTTTGAAGGCCCCATTGGGAAACCCACCCTTCCTGCAGCTGCCCCCTTCCTCCGGAAGAAGGGGCGCTTGTGGTGCATCAAGCCGGGGACCGTCACCCTAGAGCAGTTCCTCTCCTTCCGGGACGACAAGAACGTCCCTCTCCCCCGCTACCGGGTCGACTAGTCAGCTTCTCAACGACAAGTCTTTCGGAATTGGAGAGAGAAAAGAGGTATCGAAGGATGAATTAGGATCGGTGGAATTCCAGAGCTATTATTCATTGAATTTGATTCGCGACGCCAGTGGAACGATCGAAGCACCCCCACCATCAGGGCCGTATCACTACGTAACGGCACGATTAAGAACCAGAAATCACCACCATGAGAATGAATAACAAACTATAGAATCTTTCTATTAGAATTATTCTGAGGTTTTATGCTTTATTGTGACGAATGAATTAAGGACAAACAAAAGAGAGAGTTTCGAAAAAGGAAAGCCTTCATTCTTCTTTGGGCAATAGCTGCTTGTTCGCACCGTCGTTTCGTCAAGTTCTTAGACATCATCTATCTGGAGGCCCTGTTAATTGAATGGTAGACTCGCCGGGTTCCTCTTCAGGGCTTCTAGCCGCCTTTCGTCGACTAGTTTCGCGAAGCAACTTCAACCATGGAGGAAGTGGTGCAAGCCCCCACCCGGCTCAGGACAATCCAGCAATCTAAGCTGGAGCGGCTCCTACCGCTCACCTGCCCGCCGCTCTCGAGCCAGAACGTGCTTCTTGCTCTAGTGATCAGGCGGCCCCGTCGGAAGCGGAAGAAGCATCCTGGGAGGAGGAACCAGCTTACCAATTACTAGAGCCCGATCCGGATGACCTCCGAAGGCCAAATCCCCCATATAACAGGGGGCCTAATGGGACAAGAGTGGCGCAAATTCACGCGCTCTTCAATCAAAACAATTATTCACTCTCAAGGCACTGACAGCAGTGCACAAATTCATGACATTTACCTTCCCCATGACATTCAACGATTCCTACAAGATGAAGATGCTTATGTTAATCGAATAACACAAGGGGACTTGGGAGACAAAACAGGTCATAAAAGGCCTTAAAAAAATGTGACGTGCCTGGTTATGGTTCGACTACGAGGATTCACTCGATCCTTTTTTCATCAAAGAATGGGCAAGAAAGAACGACCTCCCCTTTCTACGCGATCTACATAGAAGAATGGAGGTTAGCGACGACATCAACGAACTAGACGATCTATATAAAGAAATAGCAAGGATTGTTTTATTCTTTCATTGAAAGCGTAGAAAAAAGGAGGGAGAGTAGAGTATCAATAGATCGGCGGCACAGTAGAGTGATTCTGACTGAGACTCCCTGTTTCGAGGCCCCCCAGCTCTAGGCTAGGTATAGGCCTATGACGAAGTGGTTGGAGGAGAAAGGGGAGTGGAGGCGGGCCCTTTCCACCGTTCGCATCTCTGTTCCAAACTATCAAATAACTACTTTTCCTCGTTCCCATTACTCCGCGGCCCATCTGCCTTTTCCATTGTCAACCCCGGCAACTTATGAGTGAGGCTTTCGGGGCTACCTACTTTAGGGCTAATGTATAATATAAAGGCGAACAGCCCTCTTAGGGCCTATTAGTTTGAGGGCTGCTCGCCTTTTGAGGAAGTGGGATAGCGGGGGTTATTTCGGTAAACCGATGCATGAGCTGAGGCTCCCATGTCCCGCCGACCCTCCGAAAAAGTCAGGTCGTAAAACGGCTCATAGGGAGTCAGAAGCAAGCAGAGTCAAAGGCGGGTCAAACTCTAATAAGCAGAGGGGGAGACACATTCATGAAAAGTGAGAAGCCGTGCCGTGGGGGACTGACTTTATATGAATAGATCGTCACTTACGGGTAACAGTAGGAACATCTATTAGTCCGTATCGTGGGTCTACTTGTTACAAAAGGCGAACATCCCCATTCCAAAACATTCACATAGGTCCTCCGGCGGCATCGAAAAGGGGACGAAAAGAGTCTATTTACCTTGACAATATTCCGGAATGTATCACGGCCCTATCTATTCATCTTTTTCTTCAAAAAAAGAGTTCCGCATCTCTCCGGGGCCCGGGGAACAAATAGGCGTGGGGAAGAGGGAGAGGGGGGCTACGAGCCCTCTCCCGTTGCTGTTCCCGGACCACCCACCCCTTCCTTCCCCTTCGCCCGGCCCGGTGAGGTCCGAAGAGATCAGATCTCTCGAACGAAGTGAAGTGATAGGAAGATCAGACTGCTGGCGGGAGATCTATATTCATTACACCCGGCCCGGCGGGTATGGATCGAAGTAGGAAATTCTCCATCCGCCCGCCAGCAGCAGAGGGGGTTCGATTCCCGTTATACGCGATGTGGCGAAAAAGACTGATTCAACGAGATATGCCTTGCCTGCATTAAGATTTAAAACTTGTCGTCCACTTCCAGGAAATGTTCGGAACAGAGAACTGACAATAATACAACGCCGCATTCTCCGAAGATTGAGGAACAAGAAGAGATCTAAAAAGAGAAAGATTTATCCGAGAGAAAATCTAAACAGTTACATCAAATCACAAACTACACGAAAGTTGCCCCTTTTTCATGGGGATTTACCCATCACAGAGATGCACAGAGGAACAGAACGAACTTCATATATCCCTTTTCCACTCAATCCAGAAACAAGATCGGACGTTATTCCGGTTCGTCTCCATTTTCGTGAAACTATTCCTCAAGCAAGGCAGCCGATAAGTCATCGAAGGGTTTGTGTGAATAATGGAATGGTAAGCATTACTCATTTGAAAGTGTCCCACGGTGATCTAATCTCTTTTCAAGAAAATGACGCGAGAACCTGCGGTGAAGAAATAAGGAGATCTTTCTATATCGACATATCAGTTGAAAAAATCATAGGCAAATTCCTGCCGGTCAGAATGTGGAGAAGAACCAAAACAGAATGGTTCCGCCTACTCAAAACTCAGAGGGGGTGCCGCCTACTACTCAAATCCCGGTTTTTGCAACAGTTGCGTTCTTCTATGCAAGAAGAAGACTTAGAAAGAACAAAGAAGTTTGGATCCGCAAAAGTATGCTTAGGCAGTTCCTTCGCGGAGCACAACAGAATGAAGAGGAATTTGTATCATTTCAAATTCATATTCTTATCGAAGAGAAGGAACGAGAAAAACCGAAATCTTCCTACTCGAACAAGAAGTCCTTTAGTTAAAAACTCATATATATATAGTAATTCGACCTATTGCTCCGGATCCCCCCATCAGTTTACTAGGAAGAGAAGAATCAAAAGGAAGAGAAGAATCAAAAGGATCGAACTACCTACTCATTATTCGGAGGTGAATCATAGAACACCAAAAGCTGTGGTATCTTATGGACCTAACATAGGTCACATCCCTCACGACATAAGATTGAAAGATCCAAACCTTCCTCTTCGGAGCGGAAACGGACGTGGCCAAAACATATAAGAAAAGATCGGCGTAGTCGCTCATAGGGACATATCTATCCGGAAAGAGGATAGTCTAGATCGATTCATAGATAGATCTCTCTCCATATAGATAGGTATCTCCGTGGATAGAGATAAAGATAGGGATCCATCTAGATCTTGAGAAATTTATTTATATATTTTTTTTAGATTTTCCTCTGATTGATTGCCTTTTTTACGACGACGTTTTAAATCTGCAAGGAAACATCGTTTTTCAATTATGACTTGCTTGGTCGGAGCGTAGACGAGCGAGCAGAGCCCAGGAAACAGGGAAGCCCGTCATAGAGCAGTCGACTAGAAGTAGAAGACTGCTGGCCTGAGAGAAGGCGGCCTCTCTCGGGAAACATGGCTTTTTTTCTCTTCTTTCTTTTTTATTTAGGTTTTTTTTTCATGTGGGATTGAGATGAGACTATAGCGTCTTCCTCTCATCAGGAAAAAGATCATGAAAGTCTTGTTACCGTTATCTTTATGTATATGTCGTGTATAGCATCGCTTGTTTGATGGTACTTTATTAAGTCGAGACTCGCCTCGATCGGTTTCGATCCTTTGCCTCTTATCACTTCACTCCTACCCGTGATCATTTTCAGGTTTTGGAGTGTCCTAGACGATGCAGGGGACGATGAAGATTTGGTTTTGGAGACGTTCTTAAACCAGCCGGCCAGCTTCAAAACGTATGCGCGCGCTAGCGCGCCTGAATTGATAGTCGTTTTTCAGCTGGTTCGATAAGTTTAGCAGTGTTCTTGAAAAAGAGGGATACAGAAGAAGTGTAGCAGATTATTCTCTCTTTGTTAAAAAGACATCAATTGGAATTGTTGCATGACAAATGTCATTTTATGATATAATAATTACAGGAGATGATGAAAGATAAATTATGAAAGTCAAGGAAATTCTTAAAAGAAGCTTCGAAATGAAAGATCTGGGCCCTCTAAAGTACTTCCTTGGAGTTGAGGTTCATAAAACCAGCAAAGGTATGGTTATATCCCAACATAAATATGCATATTTATGTCTAAATTTTAGATGCTTGAATGCAAGCCAATAGCTACACCAGCGGAGCTCAATCAAAAGATGAGAGCAGATGAAGGAGACCCATTACCAGATCCCTTGATGTATAGAAGTCTAGTTGGGGGACTTCAGTACCTCACATTCACTAGACCAGATATAGCATTCATCGTCAATCAAGTGTGCCAGTATATGCACTCAATAAGGAAGACGCATCTTGAAGCTGCAAAACGGATCATGAGATACGGGACAAAAAAGGTTATTCTACTCATCATCAGGTGGAGATGACCTATCATCCTACACAGATGCGGATTGGGCTGGTTGTCCAGACGACAGACGATCAACTACAGGGTTCTTTTTCTTTCTGGGGAAGAACTGTTTGGAGCGGCAAAAAGCAAAGAACGGTTTCCAGATCGAGCGCAGAAGCAGAGTATAGAGCCATGGCGGCAACTGGAGCTGAGGTTGAGATATTTGCTGAATGATCTTGGTATCCAATGCAAGTCCCCAGTCACTATTTAGTTTAGTATAGTATTGTGATAACAAGAGCGCCATCCACCTATCAGCAAATCCTATGTTTCATGCTAGAACCAAGCACATAGAGATAGACTCTCATTTTTTCAGCCTAAGTCGGAAGGGGCCTCAGACGTTTCTAATCCGTCCCGAGTGGCGGCGTTGCGTATTCGAAACATTCTGCCAGCCATCATCTCCTAGATTTTTCATCATGGGCCGTCCCAAAACCAGCGGCTAAACGGTTTTGGAAAAGAAAAGATTGACTTGCTTTCGAAAACCCCACGATTACACAGACGATTAATCGTGAGCGGCAAACACGAGCGCATGCTACGGAGGATATGGTCGGATAGAAGACCATCGGTCCCCATTTCGGCCGCGGAGCTCTACGCTCTCAGGCAACCGACCCTCCATTCTCTCTACCTTTAGCTTTCGTCAATCCCTTAGAATACAATACTGGTTTGGACGCGCCCTTTCTCACGCCGATCAGGGTCCCTACATGGCCTGACGCAAATGTAGCCCTTCTTGGAAACCTTTTCGACTATTGCTCTTGCTTTGACAGATTTTGACGACTCCGTGCAATGATTACTCGGATTTTCGCTGCGATGCTCTTTTCCTGATGCGCCTCCACATAAGATTTTCCTTGAGGAGGAGAATTTCTTTTGATTGATTTATTATTATTCATTCATAGAATTGTCCCGCTACCTCACCAACCGATCTACCTGAATAGGGATGAGCGCCTCTTGGACAAATGGCCAACTCCCCCTTGTGGGTCGAACCGATTCATCACTGAGGACGGCAAGTGTCGCTGGGGAAAGACCAAATGGCTGGAACGGTTTCAGCTAAGATCCACCACTTCTGACGGATCATCCAACAAAAGGGAACCGAGCGGGTGAGTTGAAACGGGATAACATGATGTTACCCAACACTTTCCACTTCTTCATCGACGGTTCCGCTCGACAACCCCTATTCCTGATCAAGTGACGGGGGTGGGGGCCCAGCCTACATTTCGATCACTTCCCACCGTGTTGTTTGAGCGGTTATTATTATTATTATTAATTGGTTCAGTGATTCGAGAGTGAAATCCAGATTGATGGTGCGAAACGAAAGAGTGGGATTGCTGGGAGCGTTAGGGCGTAGCGGCCCACCTTTGCTCCAAAAATCCCGGCCGGGTTTCGTACGGAGATTTCCAGAGCCCCGTCGGTTCTGCATCGTACCGTACTATGGGAGGGGTCCGTACCTCCTTTAGATAGATCCCCGTGCTCCTAATGTAGAGCTAGAACTACTGCTACCGTGGAATCCGCGATCACACATGAGTACCTCGCCTTCCAAAAAAAGCGGCTGCTAATTGGCACTAATGCTAATGGGGACCGTCGATCAAGAAGGATTTCGGAGACTTCAATCGAATTGAGAAAGACATATAGGGCCAACTCTTCTAGTTGCGCCTCTAACCTTACTACACTACCCAACCAGCTGATAAAAGGTCGAATTCAGCAGGGCTGCAGGCACGAAATGCCGATCAAATCTGTTAAAGGAAGCCTAAAAGCGGGCAAACAATGACGATCTGGCTGAGAAGATGATGGACCGGATCTCGAAAGGCGAGAGGCTTTCATAAAGACGTATGAGAAACGGAGGGTCGAGAGAGGCTTATTGCACGATCCACCCAACCCAGCTAAGCTAATAAATGCTGCATAAGAGAGTGGGAGGCCGGCCCCTGCCCCTCTGGAGGTGCACACCCATTTAGGAACATATGCCAAAGGCCTTTGGTGGGTAAAGAGAGAAGTCAATGGAGAACTACCAAATCCAATGACTTTGATTTGTTCGTACCATTCTGTCATCGATCACTGCTGGGTCGGTTGGTGAGTCACCCAAAAGCATCGAGAAAGGTCCAGCATATATTATAAATGATATGATCAGCGGTCTCATTTATGCTATGCCCTGCATCGTGTTCGTGTGTGTTTATTGAGCTTTCTTCACTTCAGCGCCATGCGCTTTGCTTCGCTTTATAGAAGAGAGAGACCGTTGTCTTGGGAGTGAAAAAGCAAGCGCAAGCGATAGAAAGTCTCGTCCCTCGCGCGAACTACTAGAAAATGGTGAGATCATTAGATCATTAGTGAAAGAAGGACCAACGACGATCCTATCCTAAAGGAGAAGGAGGAGTAGGAGGAGTCAGTCTTCTTTGAATTTAAGATCGAGGAAAAAATAGGACAATGATGCCATTCGGAAGAAGTCTTCTACAGAGGGAAACCCTGTTACGAGTAAGCGGAGAGGAAAGATCTCCAGAGATTCCTATCTCATTCCATTCCAGTGGCTCGACCAGTAACCAATGGCGAAAACTCAAAAATCCATGGTTTCCCGGTAGAACCCCATTTCGACCAAGTTGCGGAACCGGAAAAAAGAAGCGGTTTTTCGCACAGCTTGCTCATAGTGCAGGTCCCACTTGTATATCGTATTTGGCCGAAGAAGCATCGGACAGGTCGGAGTTCCTACCTTCTTGGGACTCCATGGACCAAGATCTGCTTTCATTATATGGGCAATACCGATCTACTTTAGTAGATCATATGGATGTAGAAAAAGCTTCTGATTTGGAGGAAACATCTCTTTTCCATTTCCATTTACCCAGTTCATATCTTTGTTTCGTGTGTTCCCGGGAGGAATTCGATCTCTTCAATCTCGGGATACCACCTAAATAACTGCGGCCAGAGAGTCAAATAGGTCGGGAAGAAAGAGTCTGAGGTCGGGTCGGACGACATACATCCATCGTCGGTTGGTCCCACCACCACTAGAGATTGGACATCTATAGAATCTTTCTTCTAAAAAAAAAAAGATCTTCTTTTGATTTATTTCCATTTATAAATCTATATATATATAGATTTATATATATATATTTATAAATCAATATATACAGAGGAAGACGAAACACAACGAAAGAGGGAGGACGAAGAAGAAAGGAGAGTGATCCATCTGAAGAGTAATAACATGACATGACGAGTCGTAGTTAAAGACCGTAGGATATCGTAATTAAGGCATCACGTCATTTTGATTCTTTATAATTCTTTGATATCGTGACGTCTAGGGCTAAGTTCCACAATAGTGGGCTTCATCAGAACTACCATCGGTTGAGAGTAGTCACGTACTTCTAATAAGACCTTGGTCTAGGTTTGAGATTCATCTCTTCGCTCGGCCGAAAATTTGCATTTCATATTTCCCCGGCCGATCTGAAAACTTTCGTATGCACTCGCTTACTATCTCAAAGGGATAAAGGAATCATAGCTTTACACTAATTCACACTTTCACTGATTAAAACATCAATATGCACTATTTCTTACCAAAGATGAGTATATGGAGATGGGTGTTGACTGGGACGTGTCTCTTCCCACGGGATCCGCTCCAATCCCTCCGGAGTTCCAAGGCTTGATGTTACGATATAGGTCTTTGTGAGGTTGTTGTCGCATCGTCACTTGGGCCGCTCACGAGTTGGAGTTCTTTGCATACCGAGGCAACTGTGAAAAGCTTATGCATAGATACTCGTATTCTGGAGGATCCCGCGTAGTATGGGGGCGTCTAGCTACCTCTGCTTTCGTACCGCTGTTGGAGAGGCCTTGTCTGTTTGGGGGAGCTTTGCCCTAGTTTACTCGCCGCAACTAGGCTGTCGTCTTTTTTCCTGACCAGCCGACCTTTGCCAATCCCGGAACGAAGTCCGGCTCCCGATGAGAAAGACGCAAAAAGCCGTTATTTATGGGCGAGGGGAGATCCCGCCCAACTCACTCCTCATCTTCGCGCTTCCTGGTGCGCGGGGGAAGAGTGGGGATGGGTGATGGAAGGTCTTCCCATCACCGGAGTCGCTATCCGGGTTGAATCCAAAGCCCTCGGAGAAGAGAGATCTCTCTCCTGATCAAAAATGAGAGGGATCTCTCTTCTATATTATATCTATGAGAAAAGATATAGAGATCTTCTCTCTTCTATCTATTCCTCTATCTATGAGAGGATAGATAGATAGATTTGATCTTCTCTTTCTATTTCTATTATGATATTAGATAGATAGATAATAAATGGAAGACTTTTTAAGGTAAGCGGTATGAGCTAGTAAACACTCACGAATTCGAAAAGTCGGGATTGGATCATATCAACGGTCCAAACATCCCTCTATCCATCGATAGGAGTGAAAAGGCAAGACTGACTTCCGTCCATCCTTAAAGAAAGCTTCCGAGTCGCCGGAGGAAAATCAATCCTTCGGTGGCGGAGTCCACTACGGATGCCTTCCAGCGAGGGGTTTCGTCGAGAGATTGAGTTGGGAGGTCGCTACGGCTTCAGTCAATCGAACGAAGGATATTCAGCGACTAATTCATCAAGAATTTTCTGTCCCTACATGAGAATGAGGGTCGCAAGCTAGGGGTTCCATAGAAAGAGGGTGCTTTAACTGAGTTGCCTACCTGCTTCGTCTGAGAGTCAGTCAGTAAGAATCAAACTTCAGTCAATCGAAAAATCCATGAAACCGTCGTCCCTCCACAGGTTTTCCAAGTCGCCTACTGAATCCAGAGATCCCGATCGCGAGGGGTTCGTGGTTCAATGCTAAATCTATCAGTCGATCCTTCATTCGAGCAATCCATCGCTCGTACTACTACTAATAATTCAATCGAACGCGAGTAGTGAGTGACCTTTTTGCTAAGGATTACCGCCTGCTGTCCATCCATAAGTGGGCTGGACGACTCAGTCGGAGTCCACAATGAACATCCTGTATTCTATCGAGTGAGAATTGATCCCTTTAGGCAAAGGTTGCCTTTCCGACCCTCTTTCGATCAATCCAGTTCCATTCTTTGTGGCCTATTCTATTCCATCAGTCTTTCCGTTGATCGATCAATCGATCCGGGTTGGTTCTGAGTCGACCAAACAATCTATCGATCAATCTTTCGCAGAAAGGGATTGATGCGATCCGGAGGTTGTTCTATCATTCAATCAATTTGAATCACAAAAATGAGAATAGAATCGAGTCGAGTTAAATAGAATTGACAAGGAATGGAATAGAATGGAATGGTGGGAATTCGATGAAATTCGATTAGATTAAACGCGATTCAGAGTTAGTGAACTGACGGAAGGGAGGGTGACTTCTAGTGTCAATTCCTTTTGATATTCATCTGATGATGATGATGATCGACCGTTCTTCTCCGACAATTTTCGTCTCACTCCCTTCAGTCAGAGTGCCTTAGGTAATCACTCCATCCTTCAGTCTTTCTAGCGATGGTATTTGCCTAAGTCGACTATGGAAACGCTTGCCTTTAGTCATTAGGGCGAACGAAGGAAAGACTGCAAACAAAAAGAAGAATAACGACGAATCAGAGGAAGGAGATCGATCGCGAAATCGATCGATCGAACGATAGATCGCGATCGCGAGTCAATCAGCGTATACTCCTCCCTCTCATAAACCTTTATGGGTTAAGTTAGGGGAAGATCATTCTGTTTGAAACGAAGGAAAGCCTTTAGACGGTCAGAACTCGTTGAGACTAATTCCATGGTTCAAATGAAGGCGTCGGTCTATCTATTAGTTCCTTAGTCAAAAGTCGTTGGATGTTCGCCCTTGGATCTCGCCAAGACAGGAGATTTCCGACAGCCTCAGTAGCCGGCTCCGCCGAAGATTCGGTAGCAAACTTCTGAGCAGTTTCGGTATTCACCCCCAACTCTAAGAAAAGGTAGTGCCCGAAGGTTCCATTGAACTCGGGGGTTTACCATTTATCTATAGTCAAAGGTAGCTGAGATCTGTAGCCGTAAAAGGGAAAACATCCCAGTACCTTTTTCCCGTTGAGCTACTTCCTTAGACCCTAATGAAAGATGGCGGTAGCTTCGGACACTACCTTACCGCCGAGTTGGGACACTAAAGGTTCCATTGAACTATTGGGGTTTACCCGATAATGTACCAAGGGCGAACTGCCGCCTATCTAGTATCTAAAGGCGACTGGTTTCCTAAAGAAAATAATAGTAGAATCGAAAACTCTAATTCCATTCATTCTATAGAATGACGGTAGCCTCCGGTCTATAGACTAGTAGCGGTAGCTTTTCTAAGAAAAGGTAGTGGGCTATACTATCCTTCTTAGTAGTGCCACCTTCGGTACGGGCTGTCCGCTAAGGATAGCCACGTCACGCTTAGCTTACTACGGATAGCCACCTTTGGTACGGGCTGGCTGTACGAGAAAAGGAACCACTTGACAGTCAGTTACCTCACGCCCCTTCGATTCGGTACAGGCTATATATATAGTCGTACATATGTAGCGCCATCTTCGATCAGCTTCCTTAGCTGGATCTTCGAAGACCTTAGCAGGCCCTCCCTTCGGTCAGCCGGGCCCCTTCGTTCCGTTCCTTAGCGGGAGCCACTCCGTTACCTTATTTCAACAATAAGTAGTAGCATGAGATGTTCGCCCATGCGAGAAGTCATGTTCCGGCGGGCATTGGGATAGGGTATGGCCAGATTAGGATGGACAAGCAGAAGGTGAAGGCAATAGAAGAGCGGGGAGTCCCCGTGACCGAGCTACGATCATTTCTTGGCCTTGTGAACTAATACCGTCGGTTCATCACTGGATACTCTAGGAAGGCAGCTCCACTCACAGATCTTTTGAAGAAAGCCGTCGGCATTGGCATTGAACGGACAAGTGCAAGTGCCAGCGAGCCTTTGAGGACTTGAAGAGGGCCGTGACGGAGGAACCTGTATTGAGGTTGCCAGACTATACTGTGCCTTTCGAAGTGCACACTGAAGCATCAGACTATGCCATTGGAAGAGTCTTGGTCCAGGAGGGACACCCAGTAGCATATGAGAGCCGGAAGCTCAACGAGACAGAAAGGCGCGGTCCAAGAGAAAGAGATGACAGCAGTGGTGCATTGCCTGAGGACATGGAGGCACTACTTGCGTTCGGTCTAGATTTGTGGTCGACGACTGGTGGCCACAAGCGACTTTGCTACACAGAAGAAGCTTTCTCCAAAACGGGCAGGCAGGATTTCCTTGCTTAGTTTGACTTTGTGTTGGAGTCAAAGTATAAGCCAGGAAGAACTAACCAAGTAGCAGATGCCCTCAGCAGGAAAGCTGAACTTGTTGCGGGGGAAGAGCTAGCTGCCATTTGCAGAATACAAGGGACCGTCGCCTGAGAGGGGAAGGTTTAGAGAAAGACCCCTTCCTGGTGGCTAGGCTAGTGCAACAGGCCAAGTCGGGAGCTACTAGGAGGTTTTGGATCGACGGATGGGCTCTTGATCACCAGAGGGAATTGCCTCTACGTGCCCGACGGTTGGAGACTTAAGGAAGGAGGAGATCTTAAGGGAGTGCCATGCGGCTGGTCACCCACGGAGGACACTGGCCCTTATAGCACGAGGTTACTACTGGCCAAAGATGGAGGAAGAGGTTTAAGGGTATGTGAGAACTTGTCGTCTTTGTAAGCAGGACAAGGTGGAGCGAGCTAAACCGGCGGGTTGGAGCCCTTGCCTATACCAGAGAGACCGGGCAAGTGTATCCATGGATTTCATTGCAAGCTTGCCTAAGGTGGGGGAGGATGGACCACCTAGTAAAGGTTGTACTAGACATGAGTTCTATGCCATCTTAACCCCAGCCCCTACTAACAGTACTGCAGAAGAAGCTGCAAGATTCTTTGTAAAAGATGATGTAAAGTACTAGGGCATACCCCGGACCATCATCAGTGATAGGGACCCTAGGTTCACTGGGAGGTTCTGGACAGAAGTGTTCAAACTCCTAGGGTCCAAGCTCAACTTCTCCACAAGCTTCCACCTAAAGTACGAGCTTCGTCCTTAGCCCGGAACTCGTTCAACGCTAGAGAAGTCAAGTAAGGATGACTATCTTTTAAGGGCTCGCTTCCTCGCTCGCTTGACTGAACTCGTTGGAATAAGGGAGGTTCTGAAATGGATTCCCGGGTATAAGGAATAGAGAGGGTTAGGATCACGAGATTTGAGGGAAAATGAAGAGGAATAAAGAACCTTATTAGGCTTAGGCTTACAGCAGGAACTCGAATAACACCGGACTCTCTCGACGAAAAGGCCTGACAAGGGAAGGAGGTGAATACTCGAAAGCCAAAGATCTCTTTCGTCTCGTCCCGTCAGTAAACAGTCTATAGTTTCTTCTGGCCCGAAGTCCCGTCAGTTGAGTGCCGCTTTACGTGATAGGGGCAGTGGGAGAGACTTCCTGAACCCTTCGTTCAGTCGGTATACGTGTTTTAGGGTCTTAAGTACTGTAGCCGCCTCCCCGCTTTCTGTTTGTTCAGTCGCCTCACTAACTCCGTGAAGGAGCCCTCCTGAACTCGTTCACTTCGTGAACTGCTAACAGAATACCGACGGAGGGACGAAGGACCTATAGCTAGGATTAGACCACACAGCTTGCTGTGAGACGAGACCGAGACTAGAGGTTCCAACTCGAAACCCTAAGAGAAGAGCCCCCACTATACGAGAATCTCCCCGACGGTACGTCAATCTAAAAAACTGGAATATCATATAATAGACTATACTAGCTACGTTCATCTACTCCACTCGCTGCCGGAGGACAGACAGATTAGACTCTAGCTGGAACGAAGGCACGAGCCGACGGCCGGGGGGGGGGAATTTGTTGGGAAAAAAAAGGGGTATAGTGGGGATTTCACTGTTCATGCGTCGTCTAAAAGGCATCGATGTGAACAGGAGTCTCTGTCGGTGTCGGTACAAAGCCGTAAATCAGGTGGGGAGGTCTCCAGTATGCAGCAGAGGGTTTCCGGGACTCGTACATCGTTCGGGCGACGTCAGGACAAGGCTGATTCTCATAGGGTGGCTTCCTTGATCGTTAATGGCGGGGCAGGGGTTTAGGGGGTTACGGCCCAGAGGATTTGGGGTTCGTTTCAGAGAGGGGAATCCTCTCGTGGAGCTCAAGATGCTTCTGATGCCAGGTTTTTGGTTCCGGGGTCCTCTATTCCAGCCCAAGGTGCATTCGGTTGCAAGGATGTTGGGAATTCGTCACCACAGGTAGGGGATGTTTCCAGAAATGAGTCGGTTTTGGCGTCTGTTACAGGGCTCGAATGTGAGGGAATTGGGTCAGGATGGGAGCGGAATGATTGAGGAAGGGGCTTTGAAGGTAGGTGTCGGAGAAGGTGTCGATTGGGTTTGATGTGTGCATATTTTCGGCAGCTGGTAAAGGTTCCGTTGGTTGCCCTATCCTATGGAGAATTTCTATTTGTGGTCATGCAGTTTCTGGTCCTGCGAGTGATCAGTTGGAGCAGTCTGAAGCGGTTATACGGGATGCTCAGGGCAGAGATTTGGAAGAGGGTGGGGTTGGGTTGAAGGAAATTGAGGCTAAGAGAAGGGTTGAAGATAGAATCATGGAAGTAGGGAAGGTGATTGGTCTTTCTTTCCGCGATATTGAGGATGAGGTTCGTCGTTTGCTGTGGCATTTGGAGAAGAAGGAACAGGGTTCGACGCTTGGTTGCAAGGAAAGTACTAAGAAGAAGGCTAAAGGAAAACGGGAACTCATCAACCCGGTGAATTATGACAAAGGAGCGAACCTCAAAATGGGGTTCGGGGCGGATGGGGCTGGTGAGTTAAGAAGGTACGGGAAAGAGGGTGCTGTTGGTTTGTCATGAAGATCGTGTCGTGGAACGTGAGAGGGTTGGGGAACCCAATTAAGAAAAAAGTGACGGTTAAAGGGGCGTTGAGGAAACTAAAGGCCGATATTGTTCTTATTCAGGAATCAAAGCTTTCTTCGGTGGACGGTGCTACAATAAGGGAGGTGTGGAAAGTGAATCGGTGTGGTTGGATTAGTGTGGATGCTCAAGGAACTGCGGGGGGTCTAATTTCGATGTGGTGCTCTAAGTCCGTAGTTATGGAGGATAGCTGGAATGGGAAGTTCTCTTCATCTGTGGTGGTTAAAGATGTGGGTTTGGGTTACAGCTGGGTGGTAACGAATGTGTATGGTCCTAATGATGCGCGGTTAAGGGATGAGTTTTGGGCAGAGTTGACAGGTTTGAGTTTGCCAAAATCTTTTGGAGCGACGAAGTGAAAGGGGCCCTTTTCTCTCCTGTGTCTGCTAAGATGCTCCGGCCTTTGGTTGACTCTGTTGCAACCCCGATTTTCTCAAAGATTAGAGATGTAACTGGTACTATGTCTCTGTCTTTGACCTATCGATTGAGGGGTGCTTCTTATCGTATCTGTGGTGCGCCCTATCGCCCGTCATCTAAGCGATGGAAGCGTCACTATCTTTGTATGCTTTCGCCGTCAGGCGTATTCCCGTTACCTGAGTTGTATGATAGGTATTAGTAAGTCAAGATTTGGGAGTGTTAACGCCGGGTGTCGCACGGGCCTTCATTCTTGATAGGGTGAAACCCGGAGACTTTAATGAAAAGGAAATAGAGGGTCTTCGGACATTTTCTCCAGTTCAGGGGGAGGACTTTCTTGATCGCCTAATTCTTCAACCATGGGTTAATCTGTGTCTCTCCGATGGTACGCTGAGGTTAGCGTAAATTACGATGTGTCGCTCGAGGATTTGCAAAACCTCCTGTTGTACCAATGTCTATACTCCGTTCTAGGAAGAAGGTAATGATCTTCCGGTATGGAGTTTTGTTTCGTTGTTACGACAGGCTGAGAGCAGTGCCCGCTCCCTTGTGTTTGGGGGAGTTGGACGGCCGTTCAGCTCTTCGGGACTGTATTTATTCTTTTTTCGGTTGTCCTGCTAAGACAACTTAAAAAGACTGCTAGGAAATCAGACTCTAGGCGTACCTGAGCACTCATGCCTGCAGTCAAATCGATATAGAAAGAGAGGGGTCTGCAGTGCAAGGTCTGTGCGGGACTAGCAATCCCGCGCAGATCAACCCCCGGATTGAAATTTGGACTTCGGTTTCTGGTTTGCCTTTATATGATTATGACAATCGAATTTGTGAAAGTTGTGTGTTTGGCAAACATCATCGGAATTCTTTGAAGGCTAGATCATGGAGAGCAAGTCAACCACTCGAGCTAGTGCATGCCGACATATGTGGTCCAATGCAAACGTTGTCTCTCAACAAAAGTCGTTCTCATCTTTGTTGATGATTTAACTAGGGGTATATTTTCTTAAAAAAAAGAAAGATGACGATTTCCTGTTTTTCTTCAATTCAAAGCTTATGTAGAAAAACAGAGTGGTCATAATTTGAAGGTCCTTCGAACTGGGTGAGTTCACATCGAATTCATTTTTTGAATTTCTTGAAGATGAATGGAATTAAGCGTCATATAACAGCTAGCTACACCCCTCAACAAAATGGTGTAGCAGAGCGCAAGAATAGGACCATCGTTGAAATGGCAAAAAGTATGTTAAAAGGAAAAGGGCTTCCAAACATGTTCTGGGCAGAAGCAGTCGCTACAGCTGTTTACCTTCTCAATAGAAGTCCAACGAAAGCGGTGAAGAAAAGGCACTCCGACGCAATTTTTGCGTCTCCGTGGAAGAAAACCAGAGGTCAGTCATTTTAGAATCTTTGGGTCAATTGCTTATGTTCCTTAAGAAAAAAGAAAAAAGTTTGATGTTCGAGGAATATGACGAATTGTGAAATCGTCAAATCGCCGTAACGACGTTCTGAACTCTTGCATGATAAGGAAATGACGTGAGGTTTCTTGACAGCAAAGCTGCCAGTCACTTGATTCACTATCAACTGAGCATCTCCACAAACCTCAATCACTCTGACACCCATGTCAAGGGCTAAAGTTCACCCTATAATGAGTGCTTCGTATTCTGCAACATTGTTGGTACAAGGATAGTCCAATTTGAAAGCATGCGGGATAACATCTTGTTCAGGAGTTACGAAGACGACTCCAGCACCACCACCAACACGTCGTAGCTGCCCCGTCGAAATAGTTGGCCCATGAAGCTTCTATCTGCATTATTTCTGCCGGCGTTTTCAAGGGAGGTACCGTCGTCAACCGGAAAGGAGGCCAAGAAATCAGCGATAGCTTGACCTTTAATAGCTTTGGGAGGAGTGCAGACAATATCGAATTCGGACAAGCGAAGTCACCACTTGGCTGCACGTCCTGATAGGGGGATAATAGATATCTGACCGGGCTAGCTTTAGTCATAAGTCGAACAGAATGAGCTCAAAGATAATGCCGTAATCTTTGAGCAGCAAAGACTAGGGTAGGGCTAGGCGACGTCTTTTCAGCACGAGAGTAGTTCAACTCAGGCCCTTTCAATATGCGGCTGAGATAGTAGACTGGCCTCTGACGGCCTGATTCGTCTTCTTGAGCAAGTAACGCACCTAGCGATCTCTCCATCGTCGACATATACAATATCGACGGGCTTTCCTTGCTGTGGAGGCATGAGTACCCGAGGTTCAAGTAGGTCCTTCTTAACCAAGTCAAAGGCTGATTGCGCCTCGGCAGTCCATTGGAACCTCTGACTCTTCTTCGTCAGTTGGAAGAGTGGCAACAGCTTCTCTGCTAACTGGGGTAGAAATCGTCGGATGTACGAGAGACGTCCAATAAAACTTTGTAGTTCTCTCAGATTCTTGGGAGAAGGCATATCGACGGATGGCCTTGGTCTTCTGAGGATCAACACTAATGCCAACTCGACGAAGAATTCACCCGAGAAACTTCCCTGCAGTGACTCCAAAAGCACACTTCGCTGGATTCATGCAAAAGGTATTTGAATATTACAGCCTACACTGATGCAGACTGGGCTGGATCACTTGACGACAGGAAGTCTATGGGTACTGTGTCTTTATGGGAGCAAATTTGATCTCGTGGAAAAGCAAGAAGCTGTCAGTTGTATCCAGATCAAGTGCAGAAGTAGAATACTGAGCATAAAAACGAGGGCAACTGCTGCATGTGAACTAACGTCGGATGAAACTCCTTATGAGTGAGATAGAAGCTTCTCAAGGCCCTTGACTATGCTTTGTGATAATCAAAGTGCCTGGCATTATTGCTGCAAATCTGGTTTTCCATGAGTGAACCAAACATATTGAAGTGGATTGTCACTTTGTAAGGGACAAGGTTCTTTCTGGGAAAATCATCACACCCCCCGGAAGGGGCAAGACATTAGCTACGAAAGCAAGGATCAAATTGCCGATATATTTACAAAAGGAGTTGGAAGAGTTCGCTTTGAGTATCTTGTTGACAAGCTGGGAGCCCTGGATCTTCATTCTCCAGCTTGAGGGGGAGTGTTAGAATAAATAAGTGTTTAGGATGAAGTGATAGATTTTATGCTTTATGCAGTGTAGTAGGATTAGACTGAAGCCTATTAGTCATTTGATTTTTCACATTATTTGTTGGTTGTAAGGGCACAGTTGTCTTTTTGCCCAATTGTATTGTATTTAGCTTAAGTGTGACGCTACTCTTTTTGCTTTTGAATGGAATAGGATTCTTTCTTCATTCCGACGTTTTTTACATGGTATCAGAGCAATAGATCCTTTCCTTAGCTCTGAGAAACCCTAGCACTGGCGTGTGGATCGTGGAGCATATGCATCACACGTAAGATCCGCCTTGCAGTTTTCTTTTTTTTCTCCTCTTACATTACTTTTTTTTTTGATGCCCTTCCTCCAAATCTCGATCTGTTACTCTTTACTCGGGTCGTTTTTTGTTCATATACCTCCGGCTCTCTATTTGACATTATTTCCTTGTTTTGAATCTAAAAAATCGACTTCTGGGCGGTTGGGACGCCACAACTGTTTTTACTTCAGTTCTGCTCTGCCTCTTTTTATTGTTATCAGCAGTCCTGCGTGCTTTTCCCGTACTTTCTATCTGCATTCCACACTGAACTCTTTTCCTTTTTTTTCTGCTTGCAAATCCGCACTTTGCCCTTTTTTTTCTTGGTTAACAGCATATACACGTCGCTGTTATATTGACTGTTTTCTTCTCGATTAGCAGCACCTAACAGTCACGTTTTGACTGTTTTCCTCTCATTAACAGCAGCAAACAATCACGTTTTGACTGCTTTCCGCTCGTTAACAGCACCCTCTTTTGCTTTCCTCTTCTTTGCTTGCTCTTGGTGCTGTGTGTTCCTTTGTTCTTAGACTCCTTTTTCGTCTTGTTTGTTCTGCTAGCAGCATGCACACCTGTTGTTTGTTCTATTAACAGCATAAAGACTTGCTGTTTTTTTTCTGTTCGTTCTTGGTAGTTCTAGTGTTTTGCTCCATTACATCTCATGGCAGCAGAGGGTACTTCACAAACATCATGTTTCACTCAAAATCCCTCTCTAATCACCGCAAATTCAGTGTTCGGTTTCTCGCCAAATGACAACCCAGGCCTGCAAATTGTTCCTCATCGCTTAAATGGAAACAATTTTCTGCAATGGTCTCAGGCAGTTCAGTTGTTCCTTTGAGGAAAGAAGAAAGTCGGCGAATACTTTGTTTTTGGAACGCGCTCAAACAGATCCAATACACGGTGATTGGAAAGCTAACAACGATCTTGTTAGCTCTTGGCTGTGAAATTCCATGGAGTCTGACGTTAACGCCAGCCTATTTTGGATTAAGTCTGCACGTTTCATTTGGGAACATGTCAATCGATTGTATTCCCGCGGCTTTGCCTCTAGGATCTATCAAATCAAGCAGTAGATATCCTCAGCCAGACAGGGAGACGTCGAGCATAAATGCCTTCTATAATCAACAGATGTCGTATTGGGCCGAGCTTGAATCATACCAACCACTTCCACTATGCACATGTGGCGCACATGACACGCTTGCCACTCAAATGGAACAAGACAAAGTCATCCATCTTTTGGCTGGACTGAAGCCGGAATACGAGCTGATCAAAGTCCAGATCCTTGCAAATGAGAACGTCGAGAAGAAGAGACAACGTCCTTCCAGTTCTACTCAATGAGGAAGCAAGACAGCTTGCGATGAAGAACCCCATGCATCACAACATTGAAGCCTCCACCCTTTTGGCTAGAGGCCATTGATCCTTTACCAATCATACAACTCAGAGTGGAAGAGGAAGGAATGGGGGCTTAAACCGGCCCGTTTGCTCTCATTGTGGGAAGCCAAATCATACCGTGGATCGATGTTGGGAACTTAACGGCAAACCAGATGATCTTCCCAAGTCCATGGAAAGGAAAAGGGAAATAAGCCCGCATACGCAGCTGTAGAAAAGCCAACTATTCCACCTGAGGTTTCTGATAAGAAGCAAGCATCGTCTACTTTATAAAAAGTGCCGAACGAGATTCTCGAAGAATTCGCTCAATTCTACCTTAGCAAAAGATCGACGATCCGATGTCTCTTCTTCTCAAGAGACCCACTCTGCCAATGCCGCAGGTATCTTCACACCTAAGTAAAGTCAGAACCTCCCTTAGGTTGTTGACTCGGGAGCTTCGAACCACATGGCCGGGTCAACTGACGACTTCTCTTATCTTTCAAACGATGTCGGTAATGTTTCAATTGCCCTTGCTAATGGTGAAACTTTTCCTATTCAAGGAACAGGAACAGTCTCACTTCCTTCTGGTTCTCTTTCCAATGTTTTCCATGTGCCTGGGTTAGATAAAAACCTTCTTTTAGCCATTTCTTAAAATCTCAATTTGACTATGGTCTTTTCTTTCCTTCGGAATTCTGTCTTTCAGGATCTAAAGACCGGTATGGCAATTGGCTCGGTACTGAACGAGAAGGAATTGACTTATTAGATACTGGTAGACGTTTTGGGCAATGCAGCTTCTACATCCGTTCCTCATCCTTCCACCTCTAAAGAAGACTTCAGTGTTTGGCACAAGCGTCTAGGAAAGCTAGGAACGAAGTACCTAACCGGGCCTAATAGCAGCTTATATCGTTATTCTTTTACCCTTAACGGAAGGGAGAAGGAAGAGAGGTATTAACAACACTAAAGACGTTTCACCTTTACTAGACGAATGCCCTGCTTCAAAAGTCCCGCGCGCTAGCGCGCTACGGCAACAACCTGACGCGCTGCGGCCCCCTTCCAAGGGGGCCTCCGCTTGCTCCTCCGCTTGCTGCTTCAAAAGAAGGGCTAGCGCGCTACGGCTTCAAAGAAGCGCTGAAAAACGCAATAGCGCGCGTACTCTTCTGCGCGACTCCACCGCGGCGGTTGAGATTCAATCTCAACGAGTACTTATCTTTATGAAACGACTGATACCTGTAGTCTGTCTGCCTCAGAGATTGGCAGTGCAGGGACTGTATGGATTACGTGTAAGCTAGGGGTCAGTCTAGAGATAGACTGTGCCCTAGTCGCGGAGCGCTATGAGGGGCGTGGGAGAGTTTAGAAAGTCACTCTCTCTCTCTCGGTAAGGGAGTCTTAGGCTCGGGCCGGTGAGACCCATAGGTTCAGAGTGGACGCGAGTCCTATCTTGCTTGACCGAATGGATTTCGCCTGCCCGAGTCTAATGTATCCTACTCTCCTGCGGGTTCTGGAAGAACTTATTGGATACCTTTTTAGGTGGAGAGGGACTCCTGTCGCATACTCGCGTCTACCTTCCCCTTAGGAAAGGGGGGTTAGATATCAGTGAGTGCTTTTCTATCCAGTGGGTAGTTATTCTGTGTAAAAGAACACAGTTGAGAAGAAAGAGTTTGAGCAACTAAAAGGTCGCCCGCCCACTTCCACAAGCAGGTAGGAAATCCGCAGAAAGAGATATGGGGCCGTCTAATCAAAACCATTGGTAGGGAGTTTGGTAAGGACCGGTAAGCAGGAAGTGTAAGGGAGCGGAGCGACCGATTGATTAAGAATAGAATCTGTTTAGTCCCTTCGGTCAGCTCTGTAGGTAGGCTTAGGCATAGAGGGAATAATAGGATGGCCGATCTGTTCATCAAGCAATTTTGTTACAATATCGATGTCGCCCCGCCACGAGTTTGAGATTATGCATCAAAAGCTTTTTGAGTCGTTTCCCACTTATGTGGGGAGATTCAGGGCCACAGCCTCCAACCAGTGATAGAAAGTGACCAGATCGACATGATCCTCAAGACGACGAACAACCCGTTGGCCAGTAACATCTTGATGGGAGAATATTGGGACTTCGAGTCTTTAATTAAGAGGGGAAAGATCATTGAATATTTAATGAAAGTGGGGGGTTCCCTGCAAGCAAAGAAGCTGCTATTCCTCTCCTGGCCGAAGCGCCTTCCTCTCCCTCCGCCCAATCCGATGAAGAGTGGAACAGAAACAAGAAAAACCACAGGCACGGGAACCGTGGGAATCAAACCTGCCATGAAATTAGCGCTATTTCCCCGGCCCCTCGACGGACGGTTTCATCTCAATCTCCATCGCCTGTGCTGTGCAGCAACAGCAGCCTCAGCAACAGCATAAAGAAGGACTTCCTATAGTTATGGGAACAACAATGGGAGCAGCAGCGATCAGAGGCCAACCAGACAGTTGACGCCTCTAAGCCTCCCATTGAGCCTGATTCTCCCCATGTTGGTTGCTCAAGCAAGGCGTCAGTTCAACTTCTTCCTAACTTTGCCAGACCCTCTTCCTCCAAGGTGGAACCTGAATGTATATTGTCAATTCCATCAAAATGGGGGGCACACCACGTGTCGGAATTTGAAAAAGAAAATTCAAGATCTTATAGATGAAGGAAAAATAGCTATAGAGGAAGAAGCCGCCCCTGCAGCGGGGAATGCTGCGAATCCCAATGAGAGAATGGGAGTCTTTAAGGATCCACTCCCGAATCATCCCCTGTTACATGCCACATAAGTATCGGATTTTCCAGCTCCATCTATCCATCAGACGATGTTTGAAGTCGTCCGCCTGCCCACAGAATATGTTATCGATAGCGTGCCCTCTTCCGAAGATCCGTCTCAATGGATTGTGCCCAACCCAGCCATTGTAGTGCCCCGAAGAGAAGAGGTTCAGCTAAAATCAAAGGCAATGGGACCAATGATGAGCCATCGACGGGTCCTGCTATGGAGACTCGAGTAGTCGCAGCCATCACCCTGAAGAGTCCACGGCCTGTGATGACCCTCACGCGGCCCAAAGACCTGACGGCTGCGCAATTAGCAGCAGAGCCTCGCTCTAACCCCTCTATCAATGATGTGACCCGTTCTGGGCGCATTTATCAACCCGCGCAGCTTAGAGGGCCCGTCGCCGTTGCGCCAGAGATTCCTCCGCCTGCAAGACGAGCCGAAGTAGCCGAGTCATATGATGTGGCTCAACATTTGAAGAGGATTCCAGCCCAGATCTCGATATTCGATCTATTACAAACCTCGCCGCTTCATAGAGATGCATTTTCTAAAGTCCTGCAAAATACCCATGTCTCGTCAAGCACCCCGCCTGATTACCTGCAAGCAATCATAGGGTTAGTAACAGCGCCGCAACCAATAACATTTACACATTTCCATCTGGAATCAAAATTCCACATGTGGAGCCCCTATACATCACGGTTTATAAGGATGGATTTGAGATCCACAAAGTGGTGCTTGCTGATCGACAATAGGGCTGGGTTGAACGTCTATAAGCGTCTTCTAAAAGACTTATGGTTTAGCGGCTATACCGGAGGGGAGTTGTCAACTCCACGGAAGCCAGCAGGACATCACGACACGTGATACCTCCCGACGATCCAGCTATAGAAAGCTACTGACTTACCGACCGGTCTTATTGGTCGATGAATCAGCCTCCGATAAGTCCCATGTCAGAGACACTCCATAAAGCTCGCAACTTGGTTACGACGCATTAGGATGTCTATTGGCGATAGGACCCTCTAAAGGTTCTTGGAGCTGTACGTCAAGCTTTTACAGCAATTGTGTGGTACTATAGAAGAAACACACCTCAACCACATGGATCAAAGTGCGTTAAGTATCTCTAATTCCCCCTCGACGATGAGACTCTCCGACGGAAACTATTCCTAGGATAATCATCACTTGAGGAACTTCACTATCAGACCCTTGGGAACGAAACCAGAGAAAACCCCGGTCCCAACTCCGAAGGGAGTGAAGATCCACAATTAGGTTTCTCCAATACACAAAACAGTGTGATGGTTTCAAAGAGTTCGACATTAATCTCCCTCATGTAAGTACCCTTTCAATCGTCACAAGGTACCTACTAAAAGAAGGTTAAGTCCTAAAGTCATAATGACTATCCTCCGGATACGGACAAAGCCGCACACAGAAGACCCCTTTTAAACCCGACCACCTAAGGTGATAGGAACAAAGGAACATGACAATGTGTCACTCCCCAGTCTACCAACTCAAAGTGGTCCTGGAAGCCACCCTACTACTACCAGTGACGATAAGGTCATCGGCAGTAGCATAGGCCTCACAGCGACAGCCGGGTAAACCCGTTCCGCAGCCATCCACACTACATAGTAATGTGACTAAAGGTCAAGAGGAAGAGTACCCAAGGGGTTACCCAGTGATGGGATAAACCCAAAAAGGTTGATCTCCGTGTCAACACTGAAAATAGTCAAATTATCATGCGAGGTAATAACCGAAACTCTTGGGGACCTTAAGGAACTAGGTAATCGTCAACAAAATCAACAACCACCATAATGTCGCACTCTATAATAGGTGATAACTATGTGACGGTTACTAAAACCATTTATTTTGGGACTAAGGCCCCTTTTAATTGAATGACCACTACCAGCGAGCCGGCAACTGCCGACACACCAATCGTGGTACGGTCTTAGCAACCATTGGTTTACATAGTACCAATAGTAAGAGACACCCTTATCCTCCTTCATCTTCTACCATACCGACCCTATACAGAGTCAGATTCTCAGTGTAGGTGGTACTGTTTTAATGTTAAAGGGATGCGGACCCTTTAACAATTAACAGTACCAGAGAAAATGAATATTCAATCTTGAAGGTAAGCCCAATTGGTATAAACCTCTCAAACTTACCCTACTTAGTAAGGATTCTCATATCGGTAACCAAATCCTCCCTTTACAAGGAAGAGTGGCAAGCCAAAAGAAGGTCAGACTAAGAAAATCTAACCTGATCATTAACTGATCTACCCTACTCATCTCCGCGCTATTGTACTTTGTTATAATGCAAAGAGACAAAGCAGGGTATCCCTGACCTGGTAAGTGTAATTGGGTAGCGAATACTCGATATCCATTTACACAACCTTTTTGGCAAATAGGTATCCACTGATCGCGAGGTCGCTGGAGTCACCGCCAAAGACATCCGCGGTAGCATAAGCCGCCACGGAATGTCTGGGAACTTTCAAAAGGTCCCCCGCCATGAGACTAAAGTAGCACTATAAAATAACGCTAATTTAGTCCCAACTCTCCTAGTTGCACGACTATACAGTCGGCAAGGGATGGCGCGTCGGGTTCAGGTGCGCTAAAATACGTCATGGTTTGGTGGCTACCGCGGCCGAGTTGTCAGCTCAACCGGGGCCCAGCGAGCTCATTTCATTAAAGAATTTATGATTCAACCAAAGATTATTGACTGCCCACCCTTATTATTGATAAGACAGCCAACCCCCAGAGGAGGGAAGCCCCCCCGAAGGAATCATAAATCTCAAACTACCGCAGAGCGGTGGCGAGAGAAAACAGAGAACACTATGGAGGCAAGTTCCGACGGTCCCTATCTTCACCATTGATCAAAGTCAACTTCGTCTGGTACTGGCTACCTGACTTACAGGAATTCTACGAGTACTCGCTAACGGAACGATTGATTAATCAAAGTCACCTTCGCCTAGCAGTCACCATCGCTTTCACTACGGTTGAAGTGAAAGGCTTAAAGAGCGATGAAGCCTTAAACGAGTGTAGCTCTTAGAAGTCAAAGTCCTAGCAGTCCCGTTCTCCTAGAAGTCAACTGGGCCTAGAAGTCAACAGTCGACGAATTCTCTCTAAACCGCTTTCACTAGCCCTAACCATTGAAAGGCTGGACTTGCTTACGCAACAGCACGAGATAAAGACTTTTAAGTCAACCTTCGCCTACCTGAAACAGCAACTGCTACCGCCTTCCACTCGAAACAGGACTTATCTTCTTTGTATCTAACCCGAACAAGAACACTTTTTCTACGACGATGGCCCTCCACCCGGGCTTAGAGGAACGAACTCTCTGATCAGCCTCCCGCAAGACAAAGTGATTTGACTTCGGTGCCTGAAAGAGTAGATTCTACGACGAGACCAAAGCCGCTAGCTACCGTGCCCGGTACTTCACTAGCTACCTTCTCTGCTCGGCTTGCTTTCTCGGTATCGAAAGTGGAAGTCGATCCCGCCAACACGAAACAGAGATTTGTTATACTAGGGACTTTCACCGCTTACCCTTACCAAAAGGAAAGAGGCTTTCATCTACGAGCCTCCCTAACTAGCTAAACTGACAAGCTTACCAAAACCACCTGAACTAGCTAAAGCCGAGACAGCTATCGCAGAAAGGAAATTCTGTTGATCAACCGCCTAGCTTACTGCCTTGACTTTATGAACTGACTTCCTGGCTCGAGTGACTGCTAAGTCTAATCCAAGCGCTTCCCGAAAGAGATACGTAGGCCCGGAATAAGGAATTTCTTCCTGATCCCCGGAACCAAGAAAGGTTCGATGATCAAAGAAAGCCTAGTTCCATGTACCTGTAACCCGAAACCGAAAGGAGTTTTCTCAAAAAGCATGCTTCATACCTTCCACTGAGAGGGGCTCGCTTACTGCCTTGACTTACTGAACTTACCGCCTTCCCGTAACTCGCTACAAGAAGAGTTTCCCTTGAGGAGAGATTTCTCTTTGATCGACCAAGCCGAAAGACAGATCTCATCACAGCACTTGCTTTCCCTAAACTATCTAAACTGACGAGCGAAACTGAAAGAGGGAATTCTCTGATCCGATAGCACTGGACTTGCTTAACGCACTAGCTTTGAGTTCCGACTTAAAAGCTCTATGAAGTTCAAAACCAAAAGACAAAGCGCATCGCTCTCACTACGGTTGAAGTTATTCGCCTTTTATAAACGAGTTAAGTGTACTAATAGACTTGCTTACCGTAACCGCAAAGAAGGAGTTGACTAAGTCGACTACCGGAACTGGAGATGTATTCTCTGATCCACCTGCCCTAGCGAACTGACCGGAAAGCCAGGAAAGATTCTCTAAGCCAAGCCGACAGCAACGGAAAGAGGGACGTCGACTCGCTTACCGAAAGAGATAAATCAATCAATCAAGACGCTACCTCATCGCACCCTTATATTAGCATTCATACGAGATATTATAAGCCTATGATGCATCGTTGATAAGACCCTCCTCCGAATCATAAATAAAGTAGTACATTTCTCGTTCGTCTCGTGCCAATTCCTAACAAATCTCTGCGGACCGTCGAATGTTATTGTCAGTCAAATTGGCTCTGGAGCCTATTGTTCTGCTACTCCTCATGGCTGGCTTGAAGAACCTCCGAACATTGTCCACCTAGCCTCTTTTGTGCTTCTACGCACGATTACGTGTTTTCCCAAGGCCGGGTCCTGGTCATCCGTTCATCACGACGTCTCTCTGACGCTCATGCCTAGGAACCCACATGTGTTGCTCGGTCCGCATTCCTATTCAGTTCCCTTACAAGTAGGACTGCCCTCTTTCTTTAGATCTCTTAACAAATAAAGAATGCTCAGATGAACTACTATCTAATGTTAGTAGTGCTGAGCTGAACTTATCAAACCAGGATCTAGGAGCCTGTTTCAAGCCATAGATGGCCTTCAGACGACGGCAAACCAGATTAGAGTTGGCAGAGGAAGTCAAACCTGGAGGTGGCTGCATATAGACTTCTTCAGATAGATCTCCGTGAAGAAAGGCGTTTTTTACGTCTAGTTGATATAAAGGCCAATGCCTTGCTGGAGCAATGGCAACAAGGAGACGAACCGTGGTCATCTTAGCAACAGGGCTGAACGTCTCCTCATAATCCTGCCCATATTCGTCGAGTGAACCCCTTAGCCACTAAGCGAGCACCGGATCCATCAGATTTGAATTTGATCTTATAGATCCGAGCGAGTGACTAAGCGAGACTCCATCCGAAGATTCTGACAGCATCCATATCTTTGACGAATGAGGTCAGCATCTTACTCCGCTACGAATCTCAAACTCTCTTTACTCCGCGAGACTCTGATCTCAAAATCCAAGAATCCGCGAGTGGTAACGAGCAGCGAGTGATAGCGAGCCGAGTGTTCTACTCGAACTTCGCCATATCTATCGCACACCCCCACCAGCGAGCGATACACGCGAAGAAAGAGGTCAGCCCCCCGCCTTCTCAAAATCACTGAGGCTGTTCCAGCGAGCAGCCCATTCATTCCTTCTCCCTCCCCGGGCGTAGCGCTCATCAGACGTGTGGCAGCCG